TTTTATACTTTTTACTTAACTAAATGAAGAGCAACAAAATAAGGCATAGGTTTTTTTCTACATGTTAGTATCATTTCTTTGATACTTCCAAGGGGGTTTTCGCATATTTTGCTTGGGCTTAATCTTTTCTAATTATACTAGAAATCGTATAAGAACTTGTTATAATTGGATTTATTGGATTGTTTCATCAACGGTGTTGGGTCAGAATAACTTTTTGACTCTGCGCCAGTGATTCCCCTATTATTTATTAGTGAACAATAATTGAATAATTCCTTCATAGAGATAGAGGACATAATTCACATGGATATAGTAAATCTCGCTTGGGCTGCTTTAATGGTAGTCTTTACGTTTTCCCTTTCACTAGTAGTATGGGGAAGGAGTGGACTCTAGAAGTACTACTAATTGAGTTTAGGAACTAAACAGTATCACTTTTTTTTTATAGATCGTTCGGCAAAGTTTTTTTTATTTAAAATTTCACTATTTCAATTTAAAATTTTATTTTTAAATTGAAATAGAAATGAAAAATATCTTCATTTCGAAATTCTCTTGGATTTTAGTTGAGTAATGTATTCTATGAATAATAAATATATATGAAGAATACTCTTTCAATCAAAGAAATATTTCAATTATTTCCGTGTTCGTATTTTGAAAGTAAAAAAAGTAAAAGGAATACAAATGGTAGGAAATTTATTCCAACTGAATTCTTCATAAATTTTCTATTTCGATGAACTGACTCTTACCAAAGTTAGATATGGACCATGAGGAAGAACGGAACTTTTTTTTATTTTGTTTACTGTTCAAAGATCAAAGAGAAAACAATTCGGTTATTCCATTACGTGGATACACATTGGGAAACAACATAGTAGTTGTCCAACGAGATACTGCACATCCTAAAATATTGTCTTGGGCGAGTCACATATTGCGCCGCTTGTTTTAGTTTTACTATTTTAGAAATTTTATTTATGTTTTGCTTGTTTTATTGAACCCATTTCATATCATGGTTCAAATGTTAAAAGTCGACGGGTTTTACTAATCCTTTTCGAAATCCGAAGAAGTTCCCATGGATCATTTGTCAACTCCTCAATCAATGACTTCTTCGATGGGTATAATAAAATAATCTTTTAGTTAGCATTCCGACGAAGAAGTCATTGATTCTTTCGATCGGGATTCATATTGAAAATAATCAGAAATCTAGGAATTCTAATCGTAAAAGTCGCTTTCGATTATTTCAAATTAATTTAATTCAAATCAACACAAATTAAATACAAATAGATAAAGCAAAGAAATAGACAAAGAAATAGAATTGGGATACTATATAATATACATTATCACTATATATATTATATATACGTAATTTAAATATATTATATATACGTAATTTAATCGATTTCTATATATATAGAAAAGGAATATGATGATACTATTGTAGATTGATCTATATTAATCTATATTAAATTAACCCGCATTACAATACAACTTTATACACTACAATAACAATACTAGATAGTATGGTAGAAAGAAATATCTGAATCTTTCTACCATACTATCGTATCTCATAGAATACGACTGATTCTAGTCTGCCCATTTCATTTAAGACGCGAAATTTTTATCCTTTTCTTCTCTGCAATTATTGATAAGAAATAAAAAATCAAGTTTAATTCAAATTAATCACCTTGGCTGACTGTTTTTACGTATATTATAAGTAAAAAAGCAGTAGGAACTAGAATAAACAGTGCAGTAGCAATAAATGCGAGAATATTTACTTCCATAATCTCATTGTTTAATTTTTCTTTAATTCGCAATAACTCGGGAGTTAATCCCATAGAGATAATAAATCTTTCGTCTGTAAATTCAATGGGATGCATTACATCTCGATGATATCGAATCGGATCAATATCATGAATAACAATATCGGAGCTATCAAATCGATTCATCGTCAAGAATTGAATAGTATAACATAGGACGATCTTTTATCCATACTGAACTCAAAATTTGATTCCCGATACAATCAATAATTCCTTTATTTATTTATCATTCTTTTCCATTCTTTCTTTTCTATAACCTAACGCCCTCTTTGTACAATCATCTGATGAAGTATCATCTAACCGCCTTTCCACTTACCATTGGTTCTAAACAAACCCCAACAAACAATAGAAGCTCAATGAAAAAAAGGAAGGAGCTAAGTTATAAACTCCTTTTTTTAATGATCCAATCTTCTTGGAAAACAAAAGAAGTATGATAAAGACGAGTACAAATTCCGGTATAAAAAAATCGAATATTCCATCAAATTAACTATTTTTTCTATTTTTTTATATATTTATATATAAATTTAAAAAGTTTGTTCTTTCAAGGAAAAACCCTTATAAAAAAAAAATTCATTATCTCGCTAATAAAAAAGTGATCCTTGTTTGATCTTTATTTTTTGAATATCCTCTTTCATTGGATTAGTAATGGGACACATATATCAAAAGCTCAATGCGAAATTTGAATGAGATAGATTATTTCAAATTAGTAAAATTTGAAATTGAGGTTACACAAAATAGGGCCCGAAAAGGATATACTTTTATTTTAATCTTAAAAAAAAAGTATTCTATACTATTCTATACACAACACAGTAACTATGTTCAATTTTTTTTATATTGTACAAATTCCATTTATGTATGTACTCCCGGGAAACATACAATACTCTACTCTATTTCATATTTCACAGATCGGGAGTAATTGAAAAAGCCAGACCCAGTACAGTACGGTATCCCGTGGAATCCTGAATCTGATTCTAATAATATAATAATTGTACTAATCCACATATGCCTCTCTCCCATCAATCGAATCGGTACTAGTCGAAGAAATGGAAATTCCCCCATTTGGTTGATGATAAATGTGAAACGAAAAAGAAAAAAAGAAGAGGGATCACTGTTGGGAATGAAATTATGTTATTTGGACTTCTTTTCAAAAAAAATAGAGAGATAAATTGATATAGTTTTTTATTGGATTTGGATTCGTCGGGACTGACGGGGCTCGAACCCGCAGCTTCCGCCTTGACAGGGCGGTGCTCTGACCAATTGAACTACAATCCCAAGTAAATACCATAATAAAATAAAGTATACATATTTTTATGGTTTCATTCTAACCCTTTCAATTTCGATTAGAATTGGCGTGTTGTAACAGAGCTGCGAGTGTGATATATCGATACCCATATGTATATGTACTTTAGTGAGAGCAGCCGGTATTACTAGTAATCCTTTTGTTATTGCCAAATCAATTGGATAATCACTCGTTCAATCAAAAAAGTTTTTTTTTATTTACTCTTTTCCTTAAACTTTACTTTATAGTTACGGATCCTGATATGAATCTAGATCATTAGCAAGATCAGAATTTCTTGTAAAAAGAGAGTAAATAAATAGTGGTATAGATATATCATAAAATGGATTTCTTCCGTATTGGGATTGGGGGATCGGGCATTTCTGGAGAGCAACAAATGGGTTATATTATATCATTTCATGGCGGATCGGCAAATTATTGGGCCGAGCTGGATTTGAACCAGCGTAGACATATTGCCAACGAATTTACAGTCCGTCCCCATTAACCGCTCGGGCATCGACCCAGGAAGAATCAATTCCAGGCTTATTGATAATCCACGATCAACTTCCTTTCGTAGTACCCTACCCCCAGGGGAAGTCGAATCCCCGCTGCCTCCTTGAAAGAGAGATGTCCTGAACCGCTAGACGATGGGGGCAGACTTGCACGACCGCCATCATACTATGTTCATAGTATGAATAGTTTTTTAAAATTGTCAATATAATGGAATGGTATGACTCGATACGAAGGATCTTTCCGTCTTTCACGATTCTTTCTATACAATTTTTTTCGATAAAAGTTTGGTTCAAAGGCCACGCCGAATCTCTTTATCCGAATCTCTTTATCAATGATTCAATGAAATATCTTGGATCTATGTTAAATTAGTGGATACATGTATCACTCAAATGAATTTAGTTATGATGGCAATTAGGATAGTCTTGAAACAATTCATTGTATTGATATTTATCAAATCCAATATCAATAAACCGTTTTATTTTACCTATATTATATACTCTATATTAAATTATATTAAATTATTTAATTTACTTTTACTGGATAAAGAAAATTTTTCATTCCTGAATGAACCCTTAATACTTATTATAAGATATATCTATGTACATCTATTATAATAAGTATATATACTAAACTCATAGTGTCTTTATTCAGCAATTGGATCAAACAAGCCCTTTTAACTCAGTGGTAGAGTAACGCCATGGTAAGGCGTAAGTCATCGGTTCAAATCCGATAAGGGGCTTTGATTTTTTCATAAATCATAAAACTACGGCAGTAGTATTCATATTTGAAGTGCGAATAAAGATATTGTTGATCTTTGTAATAAAGTAATAAAAAAAAAAGTAACAAACCGTATAATTTAATATTTTAATATATAAGCAAAATTATAACATTATAATTAATTATAGTATGGTTATAAATTTGCTATTTTAATAAATTAAATATATTATTAAATAAAATATATTATTAAATAAAAAATATATTATTAATTATTATATTATTAAATAAATATTATATTATTAAATTAAATATTATATTATTAAATTAAATATTATATTATTAAATAAAAAATATATTAAATTATTAAATAAAAAATATATTAAAATTTTAATTATTAAATAAATAATATATATTATTTATTTAAAATAATATATATTATTAATTATAATGTATATTATTAATTATTAAATTAATTATTAAATTAATTATTAAATATTAAATAAATAATATAATAAATATAAATAATATAATAAATAATATAATTATTATAAATATTATATTAAATATTATAATGAATGTAAGGATAAGTCGTCTCGTTAAATCTTCAAATATTACTATTCCTTTCCTATTTTCCATTATTCCAATTAAATCGATTAGAAATCAACAAAATAAAAAGTAAGTGGACCTAA